AAAATATTATATGTCATAAACAAAGGTTCTACGATAGACAAATTTTTATATTTTCCACACAAACAAGAAGGAGACGGACTCTAGGAAAACAAATCCATCCTAGAATCCTGTTTTAGCCATTTAAATTTCTACTTTACTTAAAAATTTCTATCTATATTATATATATTATGTTTCGTATATAATCTAATTTTTTCTATTCTAGAATAGAAAAAATTAGAAAAAAAAAACAGTGACATAATCATAATATTAGAATTTATTGTATTGTAGGATTCAAAAAAATAAAGAAAAAAACTCAAATAGTTTTCTTCACAATATACATACTATAACTGACTAGTATTACAATACAAGACAAGGAATTCCCTAAATATAGTAGAGTAGAAAAAGACTAGAAAAAAACAAATGTCTTTTCCTACTTTTTTTTATTATATTATACAGAAAACAATTGCATGAATTATCAACAAAAACTTCGTTCTTTTTACGAGCTTACCATATTGAAAAATTCAAAGGCCTAGAAATTCATTTCGGACAATTGAACCTTCTCAAATTGTTTCTTCTTAAGAACTAAAAAGATTTGTGCTAAAATAATGGATGCCAAAAAGAACAAAAGACCTTGTACACGTAACGGATCTTGAAGTACTATTTCCGCATCCCCCTGACCAAATCCACCCACATTGGGATTACTCGTTAATGGTTGATCAAGTTTGATGGATTCACCTTCTGAAACAAGAAGTTCTGGTCCTGGGGGTATAATATCAATCACTTCACGTTCATCTGATGCATCCACTATAATTATTTCATATCCCCCCTTTTCCTTTCGTATGATTTTTTTTATTATACCTGCTGCTGTAGCATTATAAACATTATTATTACTTTTGCTTCCGTCAAGATAAATTTGACCCCTTCCCCTGTTCCCGCCTACGTATATAGGATATTTTAAGAAATGAATATCTCTTTTAGTAGCGGGATCTGGGGAAAGAATAGGAAAGGTGATTTTATTATATTTCTGACCAGGAACAGGACCTACCACAAGAATATTTTTTTTTGTAGGGCGATAGTTTTGAAAAGATAGATTACCTATCTTTTCTTTAATCTCAGGCGAAATACGATCGGAAGGGGCCAATTCAAAACCCTCCGGTAAAATAAGAACAGCCCCCACATTCAAAGCCCCTTTTTTACCATTAGCAAGAACTTGTTTCACTTGCATATCATAAGGAATTCGAACAACTGCTTCAAATACAGTATCGGGAAGTACCGTTTGTGGAACCTCAATATCCACAGGCTTATTAGCTAAATGGCAATTGGCACATACAATACGGCCAGTTGCTTCTCGTGGATTTTCATAACCCTGCTGTGCAAAAATGGGATATGCGTTTGAAATGGGTGCTCGAGTTATTATATATATCATAATCGATATTGAAATAGATCGATTAATCTCTTCCTTTATCCAAGAAAAAGCATTTCTAGTTTGCATGTTCTAATCATTAATCCTAAAAACTTCTACAATAAGATTAGGTAGGTTACTGTGATAGTTCCCTATCCATGATTCTGTTATTTACTGAAATCAATTTCCTTGAATATATTTTGTTTCCTGGAATATATAAGGAATCCCTTGATGGGGGATAAAATAAAGAAAAAAATAATAAAAATTTTTCATTAAAATTGGACCAACGTATCATTTTTTTATTCAGTCATTCATTGAATGATAAATCACTACAAGTGACGGAGATAGGCGATTTAAATAAAGGAAAATCCAATATTTTATAATTGTATCTAAAATGACTGGAAAAGTCGAAACAAGACCAGATATAATTTGATCATTCTGAGCAAATCCAAAATCCTTATAAACAGAACCAATCATTAGTTCCCAACCATGGGTCGAATGAAATCCTATACATAAATCAGTTAATAGAAGAATAGAAAAAGCTTTTATTGTGTCACTTAAGTTATATAGAAATTCTTGAAACCACGAGTTAAGAATAAAAAGTTCTTGATTACCTAGAATATAATAAGCACTTAGAATAAAGAAACAAATTATATTTGTCGATAAGTGAAAAATCGTATGTATACGATCTTCGTTATACGTTTTTATTAATTGGATTGTTTCTTTGTGAATTCCAGTACGAAGATTTTGTCGATGTGTTTCCGAGTATTCCTTTACCATTTCATCCAAGAAGAATAGTTCCTCAAATTCTATGAATTTTTGAAAAATAATCTTTTGTTTAATAGCATTTAAAAAAAATTCGGATTGACTAGTATTCCACCAATTAGTAAACCAAGATTCCAGACATTTTTTAAATGTGAAAGAGATCCACCAAGGCAAAAAGACTATAGATAGAAGATATAGAAGAGGAATGAACGCTTTCTTTTTTTCCATTTTTCGTATTGAATTAAATGAACTTAACTTCACCTCATTCGTCAACTACTCTGTATGATAATAATCTTTCTATCAAGCATAAGCTCTATTACAAGTAATAGAGCTTATGCATGGAATCAGATTCTTATGAATTCAAAAGTGGTACACCCAAGAATCGGGATATTTCTGCAGCTTTGTCTACAGTTTGCTGTACATACAGATTATCCTCAAGACGAGTTAATGGAATAAGTCCGTTTTTCTCGGTATCAATACAAGCGATAATATAATAACCAACGTTACCAGTAAAAAGATCCTGTTCTTTTTTTGCTATCTGTAGTCTAATGGACTTAATTTCTTCCATAGGTACTCGGATAAGAGTATCACGATTTAGTCCAGGAAATCCCCATCGAAAAAAAGATACTTCGTTTGCTGTTTTATCCATAATATCATAACCACCACCCACATCCCAGAAAACTATGCACAACAAATAAGAACTAATACAGATACCTACGAGTCCATAAAAGGCCAGCGTGGCCCCTTGAGGAATAAATGGAATCGCAGGTATCTGTATTAGTTCTTCAGAGAAAAATAAAAAATCCATACCAAGATAATTGAAAATTCCAACCACGAATAATCCCAATGATCCCACAAAAACAAGAAAAGCCCAGAAGAAATTGCTTTTTCTTTGAGCCCCACGTACAAAGTAAACCATTCGATCGTCTGAAAGTTCTATTAAAGTCATATACTAGCTCCTTCCATTCGATTCATTACATTTCGATTTCTCTCGTATCGTATAATAATACGTAAAAATACAGCAACAAAAAAAAAAAAAAAATTCTCATATTTAATAAGTTATTTTTAACATTAAATTGTTGTTTGTTTAACTTTGTCGCAATTCACTTTTGTATCTTATCTCGCTCTTTTTGATTATTATATAATTTTGCCTAAATTCATTTTTGTATCTTATCTCGCTCTTTTTGATTATTTGATTATTATAATATAATAATAAATAAGATAGAAAAGTGAATTAGGATCTTTTTTTTTTTAAGACCCATTTTTTTTGTTCTTGTTGTTTATGCAATCCAACATAACCTACAACATAACCATAATAATTTTACAATAGAAACATATTACTTTATATTTTTGCAATAGCATAGTGATTTTATTTGCAATGCAATAAGGAAAGATGGCTGAGTGGACTAAAGCGTCGGATTGCTAATCCGTTGTACAAGCTTTTGTACCGAGGGTTCGAATCCCTCTCTTTCCGTTTCTATTGATGATTTGGTATTTCTTTTTTGAACTTTTCAAACTTATTTCTTTTTTTTTCCTTGCTTGTGCTGAATTTTTCATTTTTTTAGGATTTTATCCATTTTACATCTTTTTTACATCTTTAACTAGTAAATAAATAAATCAAGCAAACAGAAAACAAAGAATCGATTTTTTTATTCTTCACGCCCTGGATTACGTCCTGGATCATTAGATAAGAATCCGAATATAAAAAGAGAAATGAAGAATATCACTACCGTGTAAACAAATAGTTTTAGAGTAAGCATTTTTAAATCTCCAAGATAATTCAAAAAAAATGACAAAGAGAATAGATTCTCTTATATATATATATATTTTATATATCTTATTTACTTTAATATTAAAGTTCAGTTTCTAAGAAATGAAGTGATTTCAAGGAAAAATAAAAAAAATTAGGAAATGAATTTGATTTTGAATAAGAGTAGAGTCTTTTCGTACCATTATTAATAATTACTATTGCTCAAAATATTCTTTTATATACGCAATCTAGGTTTTATTAAATTGGCGGTGGGCTCCAATTTTATTATTAAGATTTCTCAATGGAAAAAAGATAGATGATGGTCGAAATTTTTTGTTTCTATCAAAAAATTTCAATATTCGGATCGAGAATTCATACTTTAAGACTTATCTTATAAATTTAAAAAAATTTTTAATTTTTGTTTTCTAATAAATTATGAATGCTTTTCGGACATTATTCAAATTATGGATCTCATCGAAAACTTACAGCAGCTTGCCAAACAAAAGCTAAGAGAAAAAAGAGTATGGGTATTACTGGCATAATATCTACAATTGGATTCAAAAAAGCGTAGGCTTCGGGCAATTTCGCCGAGAAAAAACTACTTGAATAAAGGAAGGAGTGAATACAAATACAGACCAAATTAAAGATGTTAAGCATAACAATAATTTTGTTCTTTAAGAAAATAAATAAAATTCTTGCTTTTTTTGAATTAGAATCTTCATTTTTTTATTGTATTATGTGATTTGTATATTATATAATGTAATTTATATATACATATATATATATGTATATCTTTTTATGTAATTTGTATATTATGTATATCTTTTTATATTACCTATTAATATTACATATTGTAATAATAATTACAAAAATGAATCAAATAAAATCCGATCCCTAAACTCTTTATTTGATTTGAACTTATTCAATTCAAAATCTTTTCATTCCGAATTGAATTCTGAAATATAAAAATCTAATAAATCCAACTTTCATATAATATTTTAATTGAATTCTATGTAATGATCAATAAATTTAGTTTTATTCTATATTTAAACATATCAAAATCCTAACAACAATTCATTCTATAGAAATTTTGGAACTTGAATTGACGAATAATCAATATCAATAATAGTATACTGTTTATTAGTATTAGTCGCAAGTAACAAATGGGGCGTGGCCAAGTGGTAAGGCAACGGGTTTTGGTCCCGCTATTCGGAGGTTCGAATCCTTCCGTCCCAGAACATATCTAGTTATTAAGTATATTCTATTAGAATACAAATATTCTATTAGAATAAAGATTATCCCCCTCTTTTTTGAATTATCCGTCTTTTAAAAACTTCGACTTGCTTTTCAATCCACATCTTTAAAAGCATTTTTTTATTGTAATAATTGCGAATAACTAATTAACTAATTATATTATTATAATATTAGATTATTCATATTGACTTCTATTTTTATTTTAGAACAAAAGAAGAGAGTAGAAAATTTATTCATACAATATCGAATTCATTTGAATTTGATTTTCTTTAATTTCAAAATTTTAAGAAATTATTCCATTATCATTATATAGAAGAAAAACCTCGAAGTAAAAAGGATAGATTATTACATATCGATCGAATCAATGACTATTCATGATTTCATAATAGAATCAATTACATACTATATCCAAGTTAAGGGAATGTTATGGTAAAACTTCGTTTGAAACGATGTGGTAAAAAGCAACGTGCGACTTGAAAGACATGATTTGATTGGGTGTGGATGCTTACATCCGCCATTTTTTTTTCTAGTATATAAAAATCGAGATGCTCTGAACTCGACATCATTTGTTCTGCTCCACTATAACTTATTGTTTTTGGAAAGGTAGAAGGATTGATGATGTAAATATTACGAAATGATGGAGCTCGAGTTGATTCATTTCTCAGGGGCAAGTATCTAAGGTTAATGAAAATGAATAAATTAGAACAACTTCGTAAGTATCTTTTTGATAAAAAAATATAAAGGATCCAATTCGAGCAAGATTAAAAAAAAAGAATAATAATAAAATGGAATTTGTTGGAAGTAGTAAAACTATTTAGCTCAAAAGTGTATCTGCGAGAATCTACTTTATATTTGTATGATTTTTCAGAGAAAGAAAAAAATGGTATGTTGCTACCATTTTTAAAACGATTAAGGATTCCCGAAGTAATGTCTAAACCCAATGATTCAAGAAAAAACGAAAAGATCCTGGAACAAGTAAATACCTTTTTTAAATATTGTCTAGTCAATTCTATTAGACAATAAAATTCTAAAGAAGCACAGGCAAAAAAGGGGATCGAGACCACTCAATAAAAAAAACTAAAAGTCTTTGTTTTTTTTTTTAAGTTATTTACAATTTGAGTTATAGGGTTGGAAATAAGAGGAGTTATTTCTTTTTTTTTTCAGAAAACAAAAAAATACTTAAACTATAATTTAATTGATTTGATGATTTTATTGATATATTTGACATCAGAATTTTATACATAAATAAAATTTTTTAAATTTTCTCGAGCCGTACGAGGATAAAACTTCTTATACGTTTCTAGGGTGGGTGCATTGTTCATCTATATCTATCCCAATGAGCCGTTTATCGAATCGTTGCAATTGATGTTCGATCCCGAAGAGAGGGAAGAGATCTTCGGAGAGTGGGTTTTTATGATCCAATAAAAAATCAAACATATTTAAATATTCCTGTTATTCTATATTTCCTTGAAAAAGGGGCTCAACCTACAGGAACTGTTCAGGATATTTCAAAAAAAGCAGGTGTTTTTATGGAACTTAACCCTAATCAACAAACGAAATTCAATTAATGAATAATGAAATATAAAATAATGAAATAATAAAAAAGAGGGTGTGGATGACTTGTATATAGATTTATAGAACTCTTTTTTTTATCCCCCCGCTATTTTGTTTGTTTGTTCTATTCATACCTAGTTTTTAATTTCTTGTTGTTTACATAGAATGTTCTTTTCTATAGCCAGAAAAATGAATATCTATTTTAAAAAGAAAATGAAAAAAAAAATGGATATATAGAAAAGATATAATATAGAAAAAAACAAATGAATGATCCTGTATTAAGTAATTCGTTGTATAAATACCCTATAGGGTGATTTTTTTTTCATTATTGTTTATTTCAAATACAATTTACAATTCAATTTATATTTTCTTATCATTATCATTTATTTTTTAGAATATTTTGAATATTAATATTCTTTTTAAAAATAATATTTTATTTTTTAATTAGATAGAGAATTGAAAAAAAAAAATGGAATACCTACTTGCTCAGTATTATTATCAGTTACTAATCCTAGTGAGTAGATTTATATATATAAATATTTGATAGTAAATAAATGAGATAGAATATTAAAATAGAAAATATTTTAATGATTTTTTTTTTCAAATGACTATTCATCTATTGTATTTTCATGAAAATAGAGGAAAAAACTCTATGGAAAAAAGGTGGTTCAATTCTATGTTGTTTAATAGGGAGTTAGAATATAGGTGTGGATTAAGTAAATCAATGGATAGTTTTGGTCCTATTGAAAGTACCAATGTAGGTGAAGCCTTCCAAATTTTTACCGATATGGATAAAAAAACTCATAGTTGGAATGATAGTAACAATTTTAATTATAGTTATTTTCATTATTTTGTAGATGTGAGGAACATCCGGAATTTCCTATCTGATAAAACTTTCTTAGTTAGGGATAATAAGAGGAACAGTTATTCCATATATTTTGATATTGAAAAAAAAAAATTGAAAATTCAAAATGATCATTCTTTTCTAAGTGAATCAGAAAGTTTTTTTTCTAGTTATAACAATTCTAACTATATGAATAACATCTTTAATAAGAATGATGATGATGATCATTACATGTATGATACTAAATTTAGTTGGAATAATAACATTAGTAGTTGCATTCATAGTTATCTTCGTTCTGAAATATGTATTGATAGCTACGTTTTAAATGATAGTGACAAATTCAATGATAGTTATTTTTATGGTTACATTTATGGTAAGAACATAAATAGTAGTGAAAGAGCAGATTATAGTTCTAGCATAACTAGCATGAATGAAACAAATGATGATATTGATTCCACTCGAATAGAAAGTTCGAATAATCTCGATGAAACTAAAAAATACAAACATTTGTGGATTGAATGCGAAAATTGTTATGGATTAAATTATAAAAAATTTTTTAAATCAAAAATGAATATTTGCGAACACTGTAGATATCATTTGAAAATGAGCAGTTCAGATAGAATCGAACTTTCGATTGATCCAGGTACTTGGAATCCTATAGATGAAAACATGGTCTCTCTAGATCCCATTGAATTTCATTCAGAAGAGGAACCTTATAAAGATCGTATTGATTCTTATCAAAGAAAGACAGGATTAACTGAGGCTGTTCAAACAGGTACAGGTCAACTAAATGGTATTCCTGTAGCAATTGGAATTATGGATTTTCAGTTTATGGGGGGTAGTATGGGATCTGTAGTAGGTGAGAAAATAACCCGTTTGGTTGAATATGCTACCGATAAACTTTTACCCCTTATTCTAGTATGTGCGTCCGGAGGAGCACGTATGCAAGAAGGAAGTTTGAGCTTGATGCAGATGGCTAAAATCTCTTCTGTTTTATATAATTATCAAACAAATAAAAAGTTATTCTATGTATCGATCCTTACATCTCCTACTACTGGTGGGGTGACAGCTAGTTTTGGCATGTTGGGGGATATTATTATTGCTGAACCTAATGCTTACATTGCATTTGCGGGTAAAAGAGTGATTGAACAAACATTGAATAAGGCAATACCTGAAGGTTCACAAGCGGCTGAATATTTATTCCAAAAAGGCTTATTTGATTCAATTGTACCACGTAATCTTTTAAAGGGAGTTCTGAGTGAGTTATTTCAGTTTCACGCTTTCTTTTCTTTGACTCAAAATGAAAAATAAAAATTAGGCAGAACCAAAAATTCTTTTTTTTTTTTTTCAACTTCAAATACAAAAATTATGAGACAAAAATAGAAAATTAAAACATACAACAGCAAAGTAATAAGATAATAATGGAAGAATACTAAGAAAAAGGTGTAGTATCATACATATGTTTGTTTCTTCTGGAAATAGAAAACGAAATCCATCCATTTTTTTAGTTCTACATTCTTTATTCTTTTATTTATTAGATTTTATTTATACTTATGATTCTATTATTTAGTTATTTATTCTATTTATTTATTAAACTTTATACTCATTATATATTCACTTAGCTATAATCACTAGAATTCATATATACTTAATATAAATATATATGAATTCTAGTGATTATAGACTATTTTTTTTTTTAGAAAACAATATTAATAAAACAATTAATTATATTAATTATAATATAACAGGTACAAATAGTAAATAGGGGTACCCTTTCTATGATAAACTTACCTTCCATTTTTGTGCCTTTAGTGGGCCTAATATTTCCGGCAATTACAATGGCTTCTTTATTTCTTCATGTTCAGAAAAACAAGATTTTTTAGATACGGACAGTAGGGACAAATCTCATATATAAATTTAGATCTGGAAAAAACAATTAGATGAATTACTCCTAATGATTTACATTAAAATAGTTCTAGTGGATGAAAGTTACTTGAGAAACAAAGAAAAATAAAGTGAATTTGTTGGTTTTTTTTTGTTTTTTTTTCTACAATCGCGTTCTGGCTGTAGAAAAAAAACAAAAAAAAATGAAATTGGATCCTCCGCCCTTTTTTAATTTCATTAGGGGACTCCTTAAGAAATATATCAACACACTAATTATTATAATAGTATACCCCTATTTCTTAATTTATGCCTAATTGCTTTGTTCGACAAAAGGTGCATAAATAGACAATAATTGTATTGTAGCGGGTATAGTTTAGTGGTAAAAGTGCGATTCGTTCCGTGGACCCCTCAATAGTTAAGGGATCCCCAGTTTGATTCATATCCTGATCAAAAACTTTATTTCTTACTTAAAGGAGTTTAATCCTTTATACCTCTCAACGAACGATTTGAGGTATAATATACATTATCGTAATTTGTATACAAGAAGAATCAATTTTAAATTGACAAA